AATTAGTTTGTAAAAGCGTAGGATGCATGAAAAAAGATAAGAAATTCTTGAATAACTAAAAAAAGGTAAAGTGTCAAACATACTTTTTGGGGAGTAGAGTTGGGGATAGAGGGACTTGAACCCTCACGATTTTAAAAGTCAACGGATTTTCATCTTACTATAAATTTCATTGTTGTCAGTATTGACATGTAGAATGGGACTCTATCTTTATTCTCGTCCGATTAATAAGTTCCACCAAGGATCTATCAGACTATGAAGTGAATCATTTGATCAATGAATATTTGATTTTTTCTTAAACTTCGAATTGATTCACAACATTTCTATTTTGTTTATAAAAAAATAGAAATCGAGATTCAGGTCGTTATTTTTGAGATCGTTTTGTGTTACCTATATTCAGACTTTCTCCTTCATCCTTTTTGAGTTGAAGTTTCGATCGAAGGATTCCTTTATCAACACAAGGTAGTGAACTCCATTTGTTAGAACAGCTTCCATTGAGTCTCTGCACCTATCCCTTTTTTCTCGCTTTCTAAACTCGGGTTTGTTTGCGTAAACAAGGATTTGGCTCAGGATTGCCCATTGTTAATTCCAGGGTTTCTCTGAATTTGAAAGTTATCACTTAGTAGGTTTCCATACCAAGGCTCAATCCAATTAAGTCCGTAGCGTCTACCAATTCCGCCATATCCCCCTTTTTATTAGGATCTCATTATGATGTCTTTCCACTTTTTCTTATGCTGAAACCTTGGAATTCATTACATATAGATACTTATTTCTTTGGTATCTTCTTTCATTTTTTTGAGCCCGACCCATATTGATTTAGTCTAATCAACAAAGATTCTATCATTTTTGTATTTGCAATTCAATATGGTTATATATTACATAACATATATATGTTCTTCCTTTTCTCATATTTGTCTTAAATTTGAAGAAATAGTCGAACGGTCGATTCTTTTTTTTCTTTTACTTTCATGAAAAGAAATTGATAATTTTTATTAAAACTTAGAATTCTACAATGTGCAATGGAAAAAGATTTTAAGTCTACTTCGTAGATTTGAAATTCGAATAATTCTAAAAAATTAGAAAAAAAAAGTATAAAATAATAATAGCATGAGGTTAGAACAAAAAAAAACAAGAATTTCAAATCAGATATCATTTAACTAAAAAAAAAAAGATTTATGATCTAATTAAGATTTTCTTATTTAGAAACTAATAAAATGAAAATTAGAAAGTCGATATACTGCTATATTCTATTAATTAAGGTTATGTTTTATTTATTTAATGATATATTTATTTGAGCCCGCTTAGCTCAGAGGTTAGAGCATCGCATTTGTAATGCGATGGTCATCGGTTCGATTCCGATAGCCGGCTTTTCCATATTTTTTCGTTTTTTTACATGATTTTTAATGCACTTTCAAAATAAAAGAAGATTGAAAAGACTTCTTTCATCTTTTTCCAAGAGTTACCACCCCATTTATATTATGTCATATAAACTTCCATATAGGAAGATATATTGGGTAAAAGAGTTCGATCTTTGCAAAATAAATAAAGAAAATAAAGAAAAATTTTTGTGATTTATTTGATTTATATATATTGTATATACAATAAAAAAAATCTGTATATTGAGAGAATATATCTTCTTACTCTTTGTATTCCAATAGTTTATTGGAGTGGATTTCACGTCATTTATCATTATTATTTAGTTCAGTTTTAATTTTGTTTAGTTTTGTACAATTTCAATAAAAAAGGAGTCTTTATGTCACGTTACCGAGGGCCTCGTTTTAAAAAAATACGCCGTCTGGGGGCTTTACCGGGACTAACTAGTAAAAGGCCTAAGGCAGGAAGCGATCTTAGAAACCAATCACGCTCCGGAAAAAAATCTCAATATCGTATTCGTTTAGAAGAAAAACAAAAATTGCGTTTTCATTATGGTCTTACAGAACGCCAATTACTTAAATATGTTCGTATCGCCGGAAAAGCCAAGGGGTCAACAGGTCAAGTTTTACTACAATTACTTGAAATGCGTTTGGATAACATCCTTTTTCGATTGGGTATGGCTTTGACTATTCCTCAAGCGCGCCAATTAGTTAACCATGGACATATTTTAGTTAATGGTCGTATAGTTGATATACCAAGTTATCGCTGCAAACCCCGAGATATTATTACAGTGAAGGATGAACAAAACTCTAGAACTTTGGTTCAAAATCTTCTTGATTCATCTGCCCCTGAGGAATTGCCAAACCATCTGACTCTTCACACATTCCAATATGAAGGGTTAGTCAATCAAATAATAGATAGGAAATGCGTCGGTTTGAAAATAAATGAATTGCTTGTCGTAGAATATTACTCTCGACAGACTTAATAAACCTAACTTAAGTAAAAAAAATAACTAAAAACAAGAGTTCGGACAACTCCGCTTTGCCCTCGTTTTTTATTAAAAAAAAAGGCACGCACAAGGTAAGGGATTTTGTCGGGGAATCTTTTTCCTATTCATGTATCATAGATTGGTAGGGAGATTTGGATCCCTTGTTTGCTCTTCCCAGCATTTTCCATATCAAAAAAATTAGGAATAGAGAATCTATTTCAAAATCAAAACAAGGTAGATTTTTTATCTATTCTTTTTTATTTGATTTGATACATTGTGGTCAATCACGTATGATTGGTGAATTAGTTGAAAGTACGGAAAGAGAGGGATTCGAACCCTCGGTAAACAAAAGTCTACATAACAGTTCCAATGTTACGCCTTCAACCACTCGGCCATCTCTCCGACATCAGGATTATGACTGAGTACCTGGGTGAATAGCGAGTTATTCATCGTTTTTTAGATTATGGTTATATAGATCCCTTTTTTGACCGGAAAAATTGGAATTGGAAGTAGATAGAAGGGTTTTTTTTATGAGTCCGCTTTTATGTGAGTTCGTACTATACAATTCCTTTGTTTGTGAGAAAATTTTCTTACAAAAGAAAAGGTAAAGGAAATAAAAAGAGTTATAGAATGGATTACTACCTATGCCAAGATCGCGTATAAATGGAAATTTTATTGATAAAACCTTTACAATTATAGCCGATATCTTATTACGAGTCATTCCGACAACTTCCGGAGAAAAAGAGGCATTTACTTATTACAGAGATGGTGCGATTTGATTATCATTATTTTTTTTTTATTTCTCGCCGATTTGGAATAGAAAGAAAAACGAATATTGAAAAAAAAATCTACGCTTTTGAAGGTGAAGTTTAGAATATAAAAAAAGCAATCCCTTCTGTCATGTATCCACGATTAATGCAGCCTTAGATGCTTCAATTATGAATTCTAGTATTGAGCAAAAGGTTTTTACCTATGGTTCCCGTATTAGAGATCAATCCTACTACACTAATACAATATACGAATAGGAGGCATCGGGGAAGAAGCACTACGCCGAGAAATCAACAACACGAAAACTTTCTTCAAAATGATTCCCTTTCTTTCTTCTTCTTCTTTGGGATTGGGACTAATTAAAATGGTTGGAACAATAAACATCCATCTCGTTCGTACTTTGGATACCCGTATAACCATTGAAGACTGTTGAAGTGACTAATTCCTGGAAATTTAGGGGCGTTGAGAACAAAGAAATTTTTAGAGTTTCCTTTTTTATTTTTATCTAGCATGAACCCACTTGGTAGTAAGAAAAGATCTTTTGCAAGAAGGTTGGCTAGGGATTTCTTGTAAAAACATTAGCCCCGCTTAGTTCATAATGACATCACTTTTTTCCATATATTATTTTCATTATGCACCTAAAGGAGGAGCCGTATGAGATGAAAATCTCACATACGGTTCTGAAACGGAGAATTCGTTAAAGCGAATGACGACCGTAACGGATGTCGGCTCAATCTGAAGGAAATTATGCGGAAGCTTTACAGAATTATTATGAAGCTATGCGACTAGAAATTGACCCCTATGATCGAAGTTATATACTCTATAATATAGGCCTTATCCACACAAGTAATGGGGAACATACCAAAGCTTTAGAATATTATTTTCGGGCATTAGAACGAAACCCCTTTTTACCACAAGCTTTTAATAATATGGCTGTGATCTGTCATTACGTGCGACTATCTCCACTATAGAAAAAAAAGAACGAACAGCTAGTCAATGAAATACTAGAAACAAAAAAAAAGGGCTTTCTACATAAGCATCGTCCAAAACGATTTTTTATCAGCTGTAGCAAATAAATAAACTTCATAGGTCGAAATATGAAGTGAAGACTAGATATGCCTAAATACTTTCTTTCTATGGATAAAAAAAGATTTAATTGATAGAGGAAGCACCGTAAAGATCAATTGGAAAGGTTTTGGACCGATACAACAAAAGCTGTTTATTTATATCATAATATGAGATAAATCTTAGGAATCTACTTATGTAATAGAGTAGATCCCCTAAGGTATTGAGCAGCGGTGTAGCATCAGATCCTAAAGACAGTAAGTCTTTTTCTTTTTTATGAAGTATGAAAAAAGGTCTTTTTCAAAGATTCTATATAAATTTTTATCTGAAAGCGGGATAGTTACCTTTCAGAAAATTCTAATATCTAATAACAGTGGACATGCCTTTTTTTCTGAAGGTAGGAGAAAAGATAAAACTTATTATATTAATTAATATATTAATTAAATCAAAATGAAAGTTTGAAACTCATGTAATTACTCTCTTTTGTTTAATCCAAGAATAACCAAATATCTATACGAAATCTCATTCAATTAGACATTCAATTTAGATATAAAGTTAAAGTGGGTTAAAGTTAAAAAACTGGTACACCAAAACAAAAGAGTTGGTTGTTGAGCCGTATGAGGTAGGAAACTCTCAAGTACGGTTCTCAGGGAGGGAATTGACCCGCCTATTCCGACCGTGGAGAACAGGCCATTCAACAAGGAGATTCTGAAATGGCGGAGGCTTGGTTCGCTCAAGCCGCTGAGTATTGGAAACAGGCTATAACGCTTACTCCTGGTAATTATATTGAAGCCCAGAATTGGTTGAC